TAATTTTTACGAATACGCTTTTTTGACATAGAAGTACGTTTTTTTGGAACTGCCATTCAAAAATTAAGAGATTACTCATTGCTATAGTTGGATGTGAAAGACATCTATCTAGTATTTAATTAATACGAATCCTTGTTTATTATTCATTATCTATCTATTTATTTTATAGATGATACTACTGCCATAAAAAATTATAGATATGTATATGTGAAAATCACATCAAATATTACTAGGTAAAATATATATATATGATATGTGATTCATTTATATATTTTTTTTAATTACTTTATCTATTTTTTTTAATTACATAAATTACATAAAATACACTATCCGGACGAAAAAAGAATTCATACTAATACTAATTGATGCCTTTATTTTATATCCATATATCCATTATCCATACCCAAATCTATATAGCTATAGTATCCAATGTACCATAGAAATAAAATTGGTTGAAGTTGATAAAAAAGAAAAGGATTTTTTTGTCTATTTTCGGCGTGCTACATTTCTAATAAAATGCATCGAAAAGTTTAAGAAATCAACCCAAACTAATAAAAAAAAACTTTCATCTTTCTTTCTATTCTATTAATGGGTCAAGTTCGAAGAGAGAATACACCTACTTTTTTTATTTACTTCTTTCAAAAGGGATAAGATCTGGTGAATCGGAAACAATTAATTAAGAATCAAAAGGTTTTATTTTTTATGGAACATACATATCCATATGCATGGATCATACCTTTCATTCCACTTCCAGTTCCTGTCTTAATAGGAGTGGGGCTTCTCCTTTTTCCGACGGCAACCAAAAATCTTCGTCGTATGTGGGCTTTTCCTAGTATTTTACTATTAAGTATAATTATGATTTTTTCGGCTGATCTGTCGATTCAGCAAATAAATAGCAATTCCATATATCAACATGTATGGTCTTGGACTATCAATAATGATTTTTCTTTAGAGTTCGGCCACTTGATCGACCCACTTACTTCTATTATGTTAATATTAATCACTACTGTTGGGATTATGGTTCTTATTTATAGTGATAATTATATGTCTCATGATCAAGGATATTTAAGATTTTTTGCTTATATGAGTTTTTTCAATACTTCCATGTTGGGATTAGTTACTAGTTCTAATTTGATACAAATTTATATTTTTTGGGAATTAGTTGGAATGTGTTCATATCTATTAATAGGTTTTTGGTTCACACGACCTATTGCAGCAAATGCTTGTCAAAAAGCTTTTGTAACTAATCGTATAGGGGATTTTGGTTTATTCTTAGGAATCTTAGGTCTTTATTGGATAACAGGTAGTTTTGAATTTAGGGATTTGTTTGAAATATTCAATAACTTGAGTTATAATAATGAGTTACATTTTTTATTTGTTACTTTGTGTGCTTTTCTATTATTTTCCGGTGCAGTTGCTAAATCCGCGCAATTCCCCCTTCATGTATGGTTACCCGATGCCATGGAGGGGCCTACTCCTATTTCGGCTCTTATCCATGCTGCTACGATGGTAGCAGCGGGAATTTTTCTTGTCGCTCGGCTTCTTCCTCTTTTCATAGTCATACCTTACATAATGTATCTAATATCTTTGATAAGTATAATAACAGTACTATTAGGAGCTACTTTAGCTCTTGCTCAAAAAGATATTAAGAGAAGTTTAGCCTATTCTACAATGTCTCAATTGGGTTATACGATGTTAGCTTTAGGCATGGGGTCATATCGAGCTGCTTTATTTCATTTGATTACTCATGCTTATTCAAAAGCATTATTATTTTTAGGATCCGGATCAATTATTCATTCAATGGAAGCTATTGTTGGATATTCTCCAGATAAAAGTCAGAATATGGTTCTTATGGGCGGTTTAACAAAACATGTGCCAATTACAAAAACAGCTTTTTTATTAGGTACACTTTCTCTTTGTGGTATTCCACCACTTGCTTGTTTTTGGTCCAAAGATGAAATTCTTAATGATACTTGGTTATATTCACCGATTTTCGCAATAATAGCTTGTTCCACAGCCGGGTTAACTGCATTTTATATGTTTCGGATTTATTTACTTACTTTTGAGGGGCATTTAAACGTTCATTTTCAAAATTACAGTGGAAAAAAAACGAGCTCGTTCTATTCAATATCTCTATGGGGTAAAGAAGGTAAAAAAACGAGTAAAAAAAAAATGAGTTTATTAACTTTGAATAATAATGAGAGGGATTCTTTTTTTTCGAAGAAGACATACCAAATTGATAGTAATCTAAAAAAGATGACTCAACCCTTTATTTTTATTACTCATTTTGAAACTTGGAATAAGAAAACTTTTTCATATCCCCATGAATCGGATAATACTATGCTATTCTCTCTGCTTGTATTGGTCCTATTTACTTTGTTCGTTGGAGCCATAGGAATTCCTTTCGGAAAAGATTTGGATATATTATCTAAATGGTTAACTCCATCTATAAACCTTTTACATAAAAATTGGACTAATTCTAATTCGGTGGATTGGTATG